ACTATGTATATCGTGCATTCATCTATTTTCCTCATGAATATTATATAGTACATTATATTAATGATATAGGACATACTATGTATATCGTGCATTCATCTATTTTCCTCATGAATATTATATAGTACATTATATTAATGATATAGGACATACTATGTATATCGTGCATTCATCTATTTTCCTCATGAATATCATACTCCATTATCCATTCTTAATCAACAATTACATAATATGAATTAAGCAAGGATATTTTAATTAATGCTTTACGGACAATAACACCGTAATTTAACAACTCACGTGAAATCACCAACCCTTTCACCTAGACACGTTAGTTACGGGCGTCAGGTACTCATATCGTGGGGTTCACACACAAGACTTTTTCCAAGACCTCTGGTTCCTATCTCAGGGCCATAATCTCGTGGGGGTCACACACAAGACTTTTTCCAAGACCTCTGGTATGTGAAATTGGTTCTTTTTAATTCACCACTCCCGCAACACTCGACGTCTAGCGCATTTGGTTGCATTTTTTTTTTTTTTTTCTTTTTATGTGGTCTCAGAACCGCCCCCCGCAAAAAAAGTTGCGGCACGGGGTCAATTAAAATTGTGGCTGTGCCCACGGTGCTATGTAAATTTCACACAGAACCCAATGGGGATATTTTATTCATGCTAGAAGGACATATTTTTAACCGCTCTTACACTTCAAATACACAACGCACATTTTTCCGACAAATTTTTGCAATTTTAAACTTGTGTTTGGTCGACCAAACAGAGACAAATCGACATTTGTCCGCGGCCGACCGCGTACGCACAAAATCACATACACATAATAACGCCAAACCACACCATGTTACACACATAACACACATCACCTATACAACCCACACCACACACATCACATAAACCCGCCACACACACACACATCTAACACACACACTGCATACACACACGCGTTTCTGCGGCAAACCCCCCTTACCCCCCACTGAGCAGAATTGTCGGTGTAATTAAATTACTTCTCGCCAAACCCCTAAAACGAGATTTAACTACACCAAATTCATACTCAGCCTACGACCTTAGACTCACTGTGCTAAACACAGTACACTAATCGCAGCAGTACGCACCTCCCAAAAGCATTCAAATATATATTAATTATATATTAATTATATGTTAATTATATATTAAATTATATTAATTACATATAAATATTTACCAAAGTTTACCGTAGCTTAAGCCCCGTAACAAAAAGCGCGACACTGAAGTTGCCGTGATGGAATAGCATTTCCCGGAAACACATCGTTTTGGTCCTGAACTTAATACTACTTTCAACTAATATTATACATGCAAGCCTCCACCTTCCAGTGCCTACGCCAACAACCACTACAAGAGCAGATATCAGGCACACAACACGTAGCCCAAAACATCTAGCTAATGCCACACCCCCACGGAACTCAGCAGTAATTAATCTTAAGCAATGAGCCTTAATTTTTTAAGCTCGACTTAGATATAGTTGTCCAAGGGCCGGTTAACTCCGTGCCAGCCACCGCGGTTACACGAAGGGCCCAAAATAATATTATACGGCGTAAATTGTGACTAGAAGACAGTTATAAAACAAGAGCCTACGAAACAGAACATAGTTGTAAAATACACGTGCTCCTAGGAACTACTTAAACAACTCTATCGCCTAACTATCTTTGACCACACGAAACCTAAGAAACAAACTAGGATTAGATACCCTACTATGCTTAGACATAAATTTAGATAGCCCCTCCAACTAAGCTATCCGCCAGAGAACTACAAGCACCACCAGCTTTAAACTCAAAGGACTTGACGGTGTCCCACATCGACCTAGAGGAGCCTGTCCTATAATCGACAACCCACGTTAAACCTCACCCCCCATAGAAACTATCAGCCTATATACCGCCGTCGCCAGCTTACCTTTCAAAAGCTTAAAAACAGTAAGCACAACAGTTCGTCACTAATACGTCAGGTCAAGGTGTAGCAAATAGGGTGGTAGAGATGGGCTACATTTTCTGCTAGAATACACCATCAGCAACATGAAACAAAGGCTATAAGGTGGATTTAGTAGTAAATTTGGCAAGAAATGCCCAATTGAAAATCGCCCTGGGACGCGTACACACCGCCCGTCACCCTCCTCAAACAACATAAACCCTTAAATAAATAACCATCACTATATCAGATGAGGTAAGTCGTAACATGGTAAGTGTACTGGAAAGTGCACTTGGAAAACACAGAGAGTAGCTTACCAATATTAAAGCCTCCAACTTACAATTGGCCGATGTCTGACCATGACCTCTCTGAGCCAAACCACTCCGCCTGAACAAAACATACAATAAACTCAACATAAACAAATCAAACCATTTGATAAAAACAGTATATGAGATAGAACTTTACCCTCAGCGCAATAGTAAATAGTACCATAGGGGAAAAATGAAAGATCATTATAAATTAAGCACATAACAGCAGGAGTAATATCCCGTACCTCTAGCATCATGGTTTAGTCAGCACTCACAAGTAAAGCGCCCTATATCTGTCACCCCGAAACCAGACGAGCTACTTAAAAGCAGCAACAAGAGCAAACCCGTCCCTGTGACAAAAGGGTGGGAAGACTTTTAAGTAGCGGCGAAACACCAATCGAGTCTGGTGATAGCTGGTTACTCACTAAATGAATATAAGTTCAATTCTAAGACTACATCAATAATTCCACATAATCCTATACGTCATTAGAAGATATACAATAGGGGAACAGCTCTATTGTATTTGGCTACAACCATAATTAGAGAGCCTCTCACCAAAACCCTGTTAGTGGGCCTTAAAGCCGCCACCTTTAAAAATTGCGCTACAGCATATAAACAAAAATACCACAAACAAATATTCCCTCCTATCGCCCCACTGAGCTACCCTATAATTAAATAGAAGAACTACTGCTAAAACTAGTAATACGACACTCCTCGCCCACGCACTCCTGTAAATCGGAATGGAAAGACCGCCGATAGTTAACAGACTAAAAACAGTAATAAATACCACAAAAAATAAAGCTATTCTAAATCCACTGTTAATCCAACACAGGCGTGCATACAGGCAAGATTAAAACCCTTAAAAGGAACTCGGCTAACATAGTCCCACCTGTTTACCAAAAACATGGCCTTTAGCTAATAACAAGTATTAAAGGTCCAGCCTGCCCAGTGAATTATTTATTTCAACGGCCGCGGTATCCTAACCGTGCAAAGGTAGCGTAATCACTTGTCCCTTAATTATGGACCAGTATGAATGGCTAAATGAGGGCACCCCTGTCTCCTAAGGGTGTTCAATGAAACTGATATTTCAGTACAAAAGCTGAAATATACCCATAAGACGAGAAGACCCTGTGGAGCTTAAAATTCCAATATTAATGTATTATTAACCAACTCTCCCGAGATGTTATACAATTCAACAATAATATTTACTTTAGGTTGGGGCGACTGCGGAATAAAATAAAACTTCCATGATTTGGGCCTAAAAGCCTATTAAGACTAACCAGTCAAAATAATAATAACACTGATCCAGTAACACTGATTAACGGACCAAGTTACCCCAGGGATAACAGCGCCATCCCCCTCAAGAGTCCCTATCGCCAGGGGGGTTTACGACCTCGATGTTGGATCAGGACATCCCAGTGGTGCAGCCACTACTAACGGTTCGTTTGTTCAACGATTAATAGTCCTACGTGATCTGAGTTCAGACCGGAGAAATCCAGGTCGGTTTCTATCTATGTACTGGCCTCTTTAGTACGAAAGGACCAATGAAGCCAACGCCAATACCAAACCAGCACGCGTTATCATCCTCATTGCAAACAAATAAAATTAAAACACAGAAATACCTACCCTTATATAAAGGGTTATTATTAGGGTGGCAGAGCCAGGTAATTTGCAGGGGGCCTAAGACTCTCTTACAGAAGTTCAAATCTTCTCCCCAACAAATGTTAAAACCCCTAGTTCTATTAATAAATCCTATTATATTGATAATTCCAGTTCTTTTAGCAGTTGCCTTCCTCACCCTCCTAGAGCGAAAAGTACTTGGATATATACAACTCCGAAAAGGTCCAAACATCATTGGCCCGTGGGGTCTACTACAACCTGTTGCAGACGGTATTAAACTTTTCACCAAAGAGCCCCTACGACCAACAACATCTTCTCCAACCCTTTTCATTATTATACCAGCAATAGCACTTCTATTAGCATTACTAATCTGAACCCCCTTACCTATACCTAAACCTCTATTAGAATTTAATCTCGGTCTACTAATTTTACTATCATTATCTAGTTTGATAGTTTATTCTATTTTGTGATCTGGCTGAGCCTCAAACTCAAAATACGCTCTGCTTGGCGGCTTACGCGCAGTAGCTCAAACTATCTCTTATGAGGTCACACTCGGCATTATCTTACTGTCACTAATAACTTTCACCGGCAGCTTTACTATACAGGCATTACTCACTACGCAAGAAACCACCTGACTTGCTACCTGTTCTTGACCCCTCATAATAATATGATACATTTCAACCATTGCAGAAACAAATCGTGCTCCATTTGATCTCACAGAGGGGGAATCTGAATTAGTCTCTGGATTTAATGTAGAATACGCAGCCGGTCCCTTCGCACTATTTTTTCTTGCCGAATACGCAAACATCATTATAATAAACACCCTATCATGCATCATATTCATCTGCCCTTGCCACACAACACCTGAGTTTTTTATTCTTAATATTATGATTAAAACACTTTTACTAACATTAGGATTTTTATGGGCCCGAGCTTCATACCCACGATTCCGCTATGATCAATTAATACACCTGTTATGAAAAAACTTTCTTCCCCTCACATTAGCCTTCTACCTATGGTATATTTCAATTAACATTGCCCTAGCAAGTGCACCACCAATTTCTTAAACCTGGAAATATGCCCGAAAATAAGGATTACTTTGATAGAGTAAAACATAGAGACTAAACCCTCTTATTTCCTAGGAACTTAGGTCACGAACCCAAATCTTAAAGTCCAAAACTTTATGTACTTCCAATTTGTACTACTCCCTACAGTAGGGTCAGCTAAATTAAGCTTTCGGGCCCATACCCCGACAATGTTGGTCCAAGCCCCTCCTCTACTAATAAACCCATTAATCTGATCATTACTAATCACAGGCCTCGCAACAAGTACAATCATCACCATATCGAGCAATCACTGAGTACTCGCCTGAGTTGGCTTGGAACTTAATACCCTTAGCATTCTACCCATTATTATAAACCGACGACACCCTCGTGCCACTGAAGCAACAACAAAATACTTCCTAATTCAAGCCATAGCAGCAGCATTAATTCTATTTGCAAGCACCATAAATGCCTGAAAGACAGGACAATGATCCATTATAAACACCACACAGCCATCAACCACTATAATCACCCTGGCCCTCATATTTAAACTGGGCTTGACTCCTATACACGCATGATACCCAGAAGTTGTACAAGGTTCAACTATGAACACTGCATTAATTATTTCAACATGACAAAAAATAGCACCTTTAACCTTATTATATCTAATACACAATAATTTACCCATAAATATTATATTAATATTAGGCCTTATATCAGCACTAATTGGAGGTTGAACCGCTATTAATCAAACCCAAACCCGAAAAATTATAGCTTTATCATCCGTCGCACATATAGGTTGGTTAATAATCGCACTAAACATAAATCTTAATATTTCAACCCTAACCCTACTAACCTATATTATATTAACAACTACTATATTTATATCACTTAACCTATTAATAATAAAAACACTAACAGATGCAGGAACTGCATGATCACAATCACCAGTAATAACTACAATAATAATAATCACACTTATATCCTTAGGGGGTCTCCCGCCATTAACTGGTTTCATCCCAAAATGACTTATTCTTACTAACTTATGCTATATAAAACTAGCCATCATGAGCATTATAATAGCACTGGCAAGTTTACCAAGTTTATTTTTTTATGTTCGAATAGCCTACCTTATTACACTAACCACACCCCCTAATACTACAAGTACGCAACATAAGTGACGATTTAAAATTAACACCACACAAATTCTACTACTTACCACAATAATATCCACATTAATACTCCCACTCACACCCATAATTACCACCATATAGAAATTTAAGTTAACAAAAACTAAGGGCCTTCAAAACCCTAAACAGGACTAAATCAACCTAATTTCTGAAGATTTGTAAAACTCTCATTACATCCTCTGATTGCAACTCAGACACTTTAATTAAGCTAAAACCTCACTAGATCAGCAGGCCTCGATCCTACAAAAACTTAGTTAACAACTAAACACCTAATCCAGCGGGCTTTAATCTAGCTTCTCCCGTTCGTTTAAAACGGGAGAAGCCCCGGCACCAACTAAGGTGCGTCTCTAAATTTGCACTTTAGTATGCTGTCGCACCCCCTGGGCTCTGGTTGGGGGGGTTTATTCCCGTAAGTGAGTCTACAGCTCATCGCCTATTTCTCGGCCACCCTACCTGTGACATTCACCCGTTGATTTTTATCAACTAACCACAAAGACATTGGCACCTTATACTTGCTCTTTGGTGCCTGAGCTGGTATAACTGGTACCGCATTAAGCCTTCTAATCCGTGCTGAACTTAGTCAACCTGGTACACTCTTAGGGGATGACCAGATTTATAATGTTATCGTTACAGCCCACGCATTTGTAATAATTTTTTTTATGGTTATACCTGTTATAATTGGGGGCTTTGGTAACTGACTAGTTCCATTGATAATTGGTGCTCCTGATATAGCCTTTCCTCGCATAAATAATATAAGTTTCTGGTTACTACCACCATCTCTACTATTACTTCTTGCCTCATCAGGTGTTGAAGCAGGAGCTGGAACGGGTTGAACCGTCTACCCCCCTTTAGCTGCTAATTTAGCTCACGCAGGTGCATCTGTTGATTTAGTTATTTTTTCTCTCCATCTTGCCGGAGTATCTTCTATTCTCGGCGCAATTAACTTCATCACCACATGTATTAATATAAAATCACCGTCAATATCTCAATATAATACCCCCCTTTTTATTTGATCTGTTTTAATTACTGCTGTATTACTATTACTTGCCCTCCCAGTATTAGCTGCTGGTATTACAATACTGCTAACTGATCGTAATATTAACACATCATTTTTTGATCCAGCTGGCGGAGGGGATCCAGTATTATATCAACACTTGTTCTGATTTTTTGGCCATCCAGAAGTATACATTCTAATTCTGCCTGGTTTCGGCATAGTATCTCATATTATTACATACTATTCGGGTAAAAAAGAACCTTTTGGTTATATAGGTATAGTTTGAGCTATGATATCAATTGGGTTTTTAGGATTTATTGTCTGGGCACATCATATGTTTACAGTTGGAATAGATGTTGACACACGTGCTTATTTTACCTCTGCCACAATAATTATTGCCATTCCAACAGGAGTAAAAGTATTTAGCTGATTAGCAACTATACACGGAGGTATAATTAAATGAGAAACACCCCTACTTTGAGCCCTCGGGTTCATTTTTTTATTTACGGTGGGTGGGTTGACCGGGGTCATTCTTGCAAACTCATCACTGGACATTGTACTTCACGACACCTATTATGTAGTTGCACATTTTCACTATGTTTTATCAATAGGTGCAGTATTTGCAATTATAGGAGGATTCGTTCATTGATTTCCTCTATTCACCGGATTTTCACTTCACCCTACATGAACAAAAGTACATTTTGGGTTAATATTTATTGGTGTTAATTTAACCTTCTTTCCCCAACACTTCCTAGGGCTCGCAGGTATACCACGACGGTATTCTGACTACCCCGATGCCTACACTTTATGAAACGCCTTGTCATCAATTGGCTCATTGATCTCAATAGTAGGAACAATGGTTATAGTATTCATTATTTGAGAAGCTTTTATTTCCAAACGGGTTCCAACACCTTCAGGGCTAACCCAATTTAACTCAGAGTGACTCTTTGGCTGTCCACCCACATATCATACTCACGAAGAGCCTATATTAATTCACCACCCAAACAAAAGATGGGGGACTTGAACCCTCACTCCCTAGTTTCAAGCTAGTCGCACAACCAATATAATTAGTGCTTATCTTTTTGTGGCCCTAGTAAATCATTATATAGCCCTGTCAGTGCTAAGTTATAGGTTAATCCTTTGAGCCATAATGGCATATTCTGCTCAACTTGGTTTTCAAGATGCTGCCTCACCAATCATAGAAGAACTTTTACATCTTCACGACCATGCAATAATGGTAGTCTTCCTTATCAGTGTTTTCGTTTTATATATTATTACCTTAATAATTACCACCTCATTAACACACACCAGCACAATAGATGCACAAGCCATCGAAACAATTTGAACTATTCTACCAGCAATCATTCTAATCTTAATTGCTCTCCCTTCGTTACGAATTTTATATTTAATAGATGAAATCAATAACCCACACTTGACAATTAAAGCACTGGGCCATCAATGATACTGAAGTTATGAGTATACAGACTATGAAGATCTTATATTCGATTCATACATAGTGCAAACACAAAGCCTGCTTCCCGGCTCGCTACGATTATTAGAAGTAGATAATCATATAGTAGTACCTGTAACTTCTCCAACACGTATACTTATTTCCGCTGAAGACGTACTACACTCCTGAGCCCTTCCCTCTCTAGGAATTAAAACTGATGCTATCCCCGGCCGATTAAACCAAACCACATTCACAACATCACATCCAGGATTATTTTATGGACAATGTTCAGAAATTTGCGGCTCAAATCACAGTTTTATACCCATTGTAGTAGAAGCTACAACACTAAATGATTTCGAAACATGATCTAGTCTAATACTACAGTCTTCTTTAATGTAGCTAAACACTATAAGCACTGGCCTTTTAAGCCAGTAATGGGCCCATTGCGCCCCTTAAAGACCATGCCGCAATTAAACCTTATACCTTGATTTTTTACTCTGACTCTTTCATGACTTCTCTTTTTTACATTAATTAAAATTATAACTAACCAACACACACTTACACCTCCAAACAAGCATACTCACTGTAACCATCTAACCCCTTGAACATGAATATGACCATAAATTTGTTTAGCCAATTTGCAAGTCCACAAATACTAGGTATTCCACTATTATTACTCGCATTAAGCATACCACTAATAATTTTATCACTACAACAACGTCTCATCACCAACCGTATGGCCATAATTCAAAACTGAGTATTACTTAAATTTACCAAACAATTAATACTACCGCTAAACAAGACAGGACACAACTGATCAATTTTATTAACACCTCTTATATATTACCTATTTACTATTAATTTACTAGGATTACTACCATACACCTTTACTCCTACAACGCAATTGTCAATAAACATAGGATTTGCAGTACCATTATGAATTGCTACTGTACTTATTGGCCTACGAAAACAACCAACCGTATCATTAGCTCACATACTTCCATTAGGCACACCAATACTTTTAATCCCAATTCTAATTATTATTGAAACTATTAGCCTACTAATCCGTCCATTAGCACTAGGAGTACGATTAACTGCTAATCTAACCGCTGGACACTTACTGATGACTCTAATTTCAGTTACTGCCCTCGCCTTAGTGTCATCCTCATTATCTTTAAGCTTGATTACTATAATCTTACTACTACTTTTAACAGGCCTAGAAATCGCAGTAGCAATAATTCAAGCCTACGTATTTACTCTTCTCCTAAGCCTTTATTTACAAGAAAACACATAATGACCCACCAAGCACACAGTTATCACATAGTCGACCCAAGCCCATGACCACTCACAGGTGCAATAGCAGCACTCCTTATAACCTCGGGATTAGCTATATGATTCCACTATAATATTACACTCATCATATTAATTGGACTGATCACCATACTTCTCACCATATATCAATGATGACGTGATATTACCCGTGAGGGAACATTTCAAGGTCACCACACCAAGCCGGTTCAAATAGGATTGCGTTATGGTATAATTTTATTTATTACCTCCGAAGTCTTCTTTTTTCTTGGGTTTTTCTGAGCTTTCTACCACTCAAGTTTGGCCCCGGCACCAGAACTTGGCGGATGTTGACCTCCTAAGGGAGTTATACCACTTAACCCCTTTGAAGTTCCCTTATTAAATACAGCTGTTCTATTAGCATCTGGTGTGACAATCACATGAGCCCATCACGCTATAATAGATGGTAAGCGCAAAGAAACCCTACAAGGATTAACCCTAACCGTCGTATTAGGTATTTACTTTACCCTATTACAAGCCACAGAATACTTAGAAGCCCCATTTACTATTGCTGACGCAACATATGGGTCTACATTTTTTGTTGCAACAGGATTTCACGGATTACACGTTATTATCGGTACATCATTTCTTATCGTTTGTCTTATACGACAAATTAATTACCACTTCACAACTCATCACCACTTCGGCTTCGAAGCGGCAGCCTGATATTGGCACTTCGTAGATGTAGTTTGATTATTCCTGTATATCTCTATCTATTGATGAGGTTCATATTCTTTTAGTATAACGTACAAATGCCTTCCACGCATAAAGTCTTAGCAAGGCCTAAGAAAGAATAGTGTTAATAACAGTATTACTAGTAACCCTTATCCCTCTAATTCTCTTATTAATTAGTTTCTGAATACCTCAAACTTACCCTGATACAGAAAAACTATCACCCTATGAATGTGGTTTTGACCCCCTAGGTACTGCACGTCTTCCATTTTCCATACGATTTTTTCTAGTGGCCATTCTATTTTTATTATTTGACCTAGAGATCGCCCTATTACTCCCTACCCCCTGAGCAATTAATAATGCCAACCCAAACAATACATCAACTTGAGCCACTACTATTATTATCCTATTAACACTAGGTTTAATTTACGAATGAGTTCAAGGGGGCCTTGAATGGGCTGAATAGATGGTTAGTTTAATAAAAACCACTAATTTCGACTTAGTAAACCCCAAATTAAGGGACCATCAACATGATACTTACCCACTTTGCGGTAACTGCTACATTCATACTAAGTACCTTGGGCCTAGCCTTTCACCGAAAACATCTTGTATCTGCCTTACTTTGCATTGAGGGTATAATGTTAGCACTATTTTTAGCGCTAACAGTTAATTCTCAAACACTTAGTCTAACTACAATATCTCTACATCCTATCACTTTACTCACGTTGGCAGCCTGTGAAGCAGGATCGGGCCTAGCCTTACTTGTTGCTTCTTCCCGAACTCACGCCTCTGATAATCTAAAAGCCCTTAATCTCCTAAAATGTTAACACTATTATTCGCAACTAGCATAATTATTCCCACAGCTTTATTAATAAATACTAAACACCTATTTACCACAACCACTACTCACTCTATAATTATTACGATATTTATGCTTAAATGATTATACCAACCACTTAACCAAAAACCTTATAATATTAATACTCTTATAGCATTAGATAATATTTCCACCCCTTTAACCATCATGTCCGCTTGAATTCTGCCCCTAATAATCGTTGCAAGTCAACACCATCTAATTAACGAACCTATTAATCGAAAACGATTATTTATTACTACATGTGCAATTCTACAGACAACTTTAATCTTAACCTTTACCACAACAAATCTACTCCTTTTCTACATTATATTTGAAGCTACTTTAATCCCAACTTTGATCTTAATCACACGCTGAGGTAGTCAACCAGAACGGTTAAATGCTGGAACATATTTCTTATTTTATACCCTAATTGGATCTCTACCATTATTAATTGCAATTTTGTTTATATATAACACTAATAACCACACTCTAATATTTACAACTGCACAAATAACCCCTGAAAATTTAAACATAACTACAATTATATGACTTGCTTGCACATTAGCATTTATAGTAAAAATACCACTATATGGCCTACACCTGTGATTACCTAAAGCACATGTAGAGGCACCCATCGCTGGATCAATAATCCTAGCCGCAGTCCTCCTAAAACTAGGCGGATATGGCATCATTCGCATAACACCAATATTACTACACATAACACAAACTATATACTTTCCATTCATTGTACTTAGTTTATGAGGAATAATTATGACTAGCCTAATTTGTCTACGTCAGACAGATCTTAAATCAATTATCGCATACTCTTCCGTTAGTCATATAGGCTTAGTTATTGCAGCTACTCTAATTAATACACCATGGAGTATTGCTGGGGCAATAACTTTGATAATTGCCCACGGACTCACCTCATCCGTACTTTTTTGCCTCGCTAACACAAATTATGAGCGCATGCACACACGAACACTTTTATTAACCCGAGGATTACTATTCGCCTTACCACTAATAACAACTTGATGATTAATAGCAAGCCTTATAAATATAGCCCTACCTCCAACAATCAATTTACTAGCAGAATTAATAATTATTACTTCACTATTCAATTGAAATACTTTAACAATTATCTTAACCGGCACAACAACACTAATCACCGCAACATATTCATTATATATTTTTATATCATCACAGTGAAGCACTTTACCACCAAACAAAACTCTATCAATAACTCACACACGAGAACACCTATTACTAACTCTACATCTTATCCCATTAATAGCACTAATTACTAATCCAAATTTAATATTCTAACGTAAGCATAGTTTAATACAAAACACTAAGCTGTGGACTTAGTAATAGGGCTTTACACCCCTTACATACCGAAGGTGTGTTATTATAGAACTGCTAAATCCATAACCCAAAATTAAAACTTTGGCACCTTCCACTCTCAAAGGATAATAGTATTCCGGCAGTTTTAGGAACTACTACTTCTTGGTGCAACCCCAAGTGAGAGCACATGGCCTGCCTTCTATTCCATACATTCTTAGGAACAACAATCCTCATACTATTAGCCCCAATTTTTATCCCCCGCCTTAGTAATCCGGCCAATATCACACACATGACAAAAATGGCAACATTAAACAGTATTATTCCCATAACATTATTTATTAGTCTAAACATAGAATCCATCACCACAAATATCAATTGAACTAACATAAACTTCAATCTACAAATTAGCTTCACCTTCGACTTATATGCAGTAATGTTCTTACCGATTGCTCTTACCATCACCTGATCAATCATACAATTCACCATATGATATATGGCATCTGATCCTAATATTAATAAATTCTCAAAATATCTTCTACTATTTCTAATTGCAATACTAACACTAACAACTGCAAACAACATATTACAACTTTTCGTCGGGTGAGAGGGGGTTGGTATTATATCCTTCCTATTAATTAGTTGATGACATGCTCGAACAAATGCAAATACTTCTGCCCTACAAGCAGTCATTTATAATCGCATTGGAGACATTGGACTTATATTATCAATAGCCTGATTGGCAATAAAACTAAACACCTGGGATATACAATTAATATTTTCTCACTCAACAACTCCTACGCTACCCTTAATTGGCCTGATTCTTGCCGCAGCAGGAAAATCAGCCCAATTTGGATTACACCCTTGACTTCCCGCTGCAATAGAAGGCCCAACGCCTGTTTCTGCTCTACTACACTCTAGCACCATGGTTGTTGCAGGGATTTTTCTATTAATTCGTCTTCATCCATTACTAAACATAAATCCACTTGCTCTTTCATCATGCCTATGTCTTGGCGCACTTACTACAACTTTTGCCGCTTTATGCGCATTGACTCAAAATGATATTAAAAAAATCATTGCTTTCTCTACCTCGAGCCAACTTGGTTTAATGATACTAACAGTCGGAATAAACCAACCAGAATTAGCATTTCTTCATATTATAACACACGCATTTTTTAAAGCTCTATTATTTCTTTGCTCAGGCTCTATTATCCATAATCTTGATAATGAACAAGATATTCGAAAAATAGGGGGTATACAAAACACCATGCCAATAACCACAACATGTGTTACACTGGGCAGTCTTGCACTAGCTGGCACACCATTTCTCGCAGGTTTTTATTCAAAAGACCTAATTATTGAAACCATAAACACTTCAATACTAAATGCCTGAGCCCTAACAATCACCATGATCGCAACTGCAATAACCGCCGCTTACAGCCTACGACTAATTTTCTATGTACAATTAAATACACCCCGACATAAACCATCAGTCAATCCCTCCGAAAACAATAAACATCAAATACAACCAATTTTACGTCTAACCTTAGGTAGTGTTATCTCAGGCCTACTTTTAACATCAACTTTACTCCCAAACAAAACACAAATTATAACCATAACAAGCACAACAAAACTCTCTGCTAGCTTAGCAGCATTACTGGGAATTATATGTTCAATTGATCTGTTATATCAAACCACACATCTAGTTATATCTAAGCCCATCTTATTCCATACAGCCTCTACTCAACTAATATTTTTCAACACCATATTACACCGCTTAACTCCACAAAAAAACCTTCACTTTGCTAAAACAACATTATTATTAAACGACACACTATGATATGAGACCGTGGGCCCTATAATGATCAAAAACACAAATCAAAATATCTCTGATAAATTAACAACATCAAATACAGGCATCATTAAAACCTATTTAACAACATTCACAGCCACTTTAGCCTTATCACTACTATGAATACATTTCTACGGCACACGAAGACTTCCCAATCCATAACCTCGCACCAATTCTAATACCACAAACAATGCTAACAATAACCCTCACCCCAACAAAAACAAAATAGGCCCACCCTGTGAAAACAATAATACTACCCCACTAATATCACTACGGAGATTAAATAAACCCCCATTCTCCACCCCTAACTCAATATTTAACTCTAATACCCCCAAACCCAAAAATAAAACTAACATCACATATCCTAACCCAGAAAGTAAGACTGAATATTCAACTCACGTTTCAGGATAGGGGTCCGCAGCCAACGCAACAGAATAGGCAAATACAACAAGTATGCCTCCAAGATAAATTAGCAATAAAATCAACCCAATAAAGGACTCCCCCAAACTAACTAATACCCCACACCCCGCTAAAGCACTAAATACTAACGCACCTGCCCCAAACAAAGGTGATGGATGTGATGCTACCCCAATTAACCCTAAAATCAAACAAAATACTAATAATAAAAATAAATACGTCACTATTTTCACCTAGTAGTTTTAACTAGAACCAGTGATATGAAAAACCACCGTTGTAATTCAACTATAAAAATTTTAATGGTTATTATACGAAAACATCACCCAGTACTCAAAATTATTAATCAATCATTCATTGATCTTCCCACGCCAGCAAACATCTCTGCTTGATGGAATTTCGGCTCATTGTTAGGCCTCTGTTTATTAACACAAATCGCAACAGGACTTTTCCTAGCTATACACTATTCTGCAAACACAACACTCGCATTCTCTTCAATATCACATATTTGTCGAGATGTCCAATACGGTTGACTAATCCGAAATATTCATGCTAACGGAGCATCTATATTTTTCATCTGCCTCTACCTACATATTGGCCGAGGGTTGTACTATGGTTCTTACATATACAAAGAAACCTGAAACATTGGAGTTGCACTACTATTTCTAGTAATAGCAACCGCATTTGTAGGATACGTCCTGCCATGAGGACAGATATCCTTTTGAGGTGCAACAGTAATCACAAACCTCTTATCTGCTATTCCTTATATTGGCCAGACACTCGTAAGTTGAATCTGAGGTGGCTTTTCAGTAGACAATGCAACTCTTACACGATTTTTCGCATTCCATTTTTTACTCCCATTTATCATTATAGCAGCAGCAATACTTCACCTTTTATTCTTACATGAAACCGGGTCAAATAATCCTTTAGGCACAAACTCTAACAGTGATAAAATTCCATTTCATCCCTATCTATCTTTCAAAGACTTCTTAGGCGCAACATTAATAATTGTACTATTACTACTTCTAGCACTCTTCCACCCCAATCTTCTAGGAGACCCAGAAAACTTCACACCTGCAAATCCACTTGTAACCCCACCACACATTAAGCCCGAATGATATTTTTTATTTGCATACGCAATTTTACGCTCAATCCCAAATAAACTTGGGGGAGTCATAGCCCTTATTATATCTATTGCAATCCTATTAATTATACCCACAACCCACAACGCAAAACAACAAAGCAGTATGTTTCGCCCCCTTGCACAACTAACATTCTGAACATTAGTAATAAACATTTTAATCCTAACCTGGATCGGAGGTCAACCAGTAGAAGACCCATTCATTATAATCGGACAAATTGCATCAACCACATACTTCTTAATTATTCTTGTTCTAACCCCAATAATTAACAAAATCGAAAACTCCCTTACTCAATAAAAGTTCTAATAGCCTAATACCAAGGCATTGACCTTGTAAATCAAAGACGGGGCTTAAGCCCCTTAGATCAAAAAAAAGTGCTTACACCTATCTCTAGTCCCCAAAACTAGCATTTTAATTAAACTATTTTTTGCCGCGGCAGAATAGTACATACTACATTATATTAATGATATAGGACAGATATATGTATATCGTGCATTCATCTATTTTCCTCATGAATATTATATAGTACATTATATTAATGATATAGGACAGATATATGTATATCGTGCATTCATCTATTTTCCTCATGAATATTATATAGTACATTATATTAATGATATAGGACAGATATATGTATATCGTGCATTCATCTATTTTCCTCATGAATATTATATAGTACATTATATTAATGATATAGGAGAGATATATGTATATCGTGCATTCATCTATTTTCCTCATGAATATTATATAGTACATTATATTAATGATATAGGACA